ATAGAAGAAAAAAATCAAGAGCTTCGAGCCAATAAAGACTAAGAAGGTTGACTCAAGAATAAATTGGATTGTGGGCTCCATTGTAGAATTCTGACCTAACCATTAAGTACGAGGCGGTGGGAACGATGAAACCTGTGAATACAAAAGATTTTATTGAACAACTGAATCTTACTGATTCACTAGTTGGGATGGCGAAATGAACCGGAAATCAATTCATCTATTCTAAGAAGTCACAAATAAGTACTACGACTGAAATGGAGATTGCAAGAGTAAATATTCGCCCGCGAAAACTTTCTCTTTTTTTGAATTAGTAAACTTGGATAAAGGACAAAAGAAAATAAAGATTTATTAAAACGTTAGAAAAAAACAATTTTTTAGAAAATGGTTTCTAAAAATGTTCTAAGATCTATTCAAATGAATTGAAATTGAATTTTGAATCCTTTATATTTTATTCGCGAGGAGCCGGATGAGAAGAAACTCTCACGTCCAGTTCTGCAGTAGAGATGGAATTCCGAAACAACCATCAACTATAACCCCAAAAGAACTAGATTCCGTAAACAACATAGAGGAAGAATGAAGGGAATATCTTATCGAGGTAATCATATTTGTTTCGGTAAATATGCGCTTCAAGCACTTGAACCCGCTTGGATCACATCTAGACAAATCGAAGCAGGTCGACGAGCAATGACACGAAATGCGCGCCGTGGTGGAAAAATATGGGTCCGTATATTTCCAGATAAACCAGTTACAGTAAGACCGGCCGAAACACGTATGGGTTCGGGGAAAGGATCCCCTGAATATTGGGTAGCTGTTGTTAAACCGGGACGAATACTATATGAAATGGGTGGAGTAACCGAAAATATAGCCAGACGGGCTATTTTAATAGCAGCATCCAAAATGCCTATACGAACTCAATTTATTATTTCGGGATAAAATTGTAAAACCGGCAGAAATGGGTCTTGGAATGAAACAAAACCGCAGGTTTCTTTTTTTAGACAAACAATATTTCTTTTATTTTCTTCATCCTTTGTATTGAAAGAATAGACTAAAAAATTGATATGATTCAACCTCAGACCCATTTAAATGTAGCGGATAACAGCGGGGCTCGAGAATTGATGTGTATTCGAATTATAGGGGCTAGTAATCGTCGATATGCTCATATTGGTGACGTTATTGTTGCTGTGATCAAAGAAGCAGTACCAAATATGCCCCTAGAAAAATCAGAAGTAGTCAGGGCTGTAATTGTTCGTACCTGTAAAGAACTTAAACGTGACAGCGGCATGATAATACGATATGATGACAATGCTGCAGTTGTGATTGATCAAGAAGGAAATCCAAAAGGAACTCGAATTTTTGGTGCAATCCCCCGGGAATTGAGACAATTAAATTTTACTAAAATAGTTTCATTAGCTCCCGAAGTATTATAAAATAAAATGAAATCGTAATATCTTTGAGGTATTTAAAAGAAATAGATTAAGAACTAGATTAATTCGTAGATTGTGTCTCACGCATATATCTTGAAAAATTCATATTCATAAACCAATAAAAACACGAAAAACATGTTGATTATATCCAATTTTGAGGCACCAATAATTTTATTTTATCATGGGTAGAGACACTATTGCTGAGATAATAACCTCTATACGAAATGCTGATATGGATAGAAAAAGAGTTGTTCGCGTAGCATCTACTAATATTACCGAAAATATTGTTAAAATACTTTTCCGAGAAGGTTTTATCGAAAACGTCAGAAAACATCGAGAAAAAAACAACTCTTTTTTGGTTTTAACCCTGCGACATAGAAGAAATAGGAAAAGACCCTATAGAAATTTTTTAAATTTAAAACGGATCAGTCGACCCGGTCTACGAATCTATTCTAACTCTCAACGAATTCCTAGAATTTTAGGTGGGATGGGGATTGTAATTCTTTCGACCTCGAGAGGTATAATGACAGACCGGGAGGCTCGACTAGAAGGAATCGGCGGAGAAATTTTGTGTTATATATGGTAATCCTTTTAATATCCAAATGGGATCCAAAACCTCTTCTTGTTTGTAAAAAAAAAAAGCAAGTGGATGAGTTATCTAATGTCGTTTCTCCTCCATTAGTTGATACTTTAAGGAGGCTTGACCTGAAATGAAAGAACAAAAATGGATCCATGAAGGTTTAATTACTGAATCGCTTCCCAACGGCATGTTCCGGGTTCGATTAGATAATCAAGATCTGATTCTAGGTTATGTTTCAGGAAAGATCCGGCGTAGTTTTATACGGATACTGCCGGGAGATAAAGTAAAAATTGAAGTAAGTCGTTATGATTCAACCAAAGGACGTATAATTTATCGACTCCGAAACAAGGATTCGAAAGATTAGGCGGTTTTTATTCAATACGATTCGAGATAAAAAATTTCAAGAAACTTATTTTCTACCAATGAAATAGATTCAGAATTAAGATAAGGAATAACAAATATGAAAATAAGAGCTTCAGTTCGTAAAATTTGTGAA